TTAGTGTCTATAATTGATTTCTTCTGTGAAATACCAATCAATAGGGCGTCATTGATAAGTGGTCTAAGATCTCGTGCACTGGAAGCCAGGGTTATGGACCCGAATGCGTTCTTTTCCAAGTGAGGGTGAAATCCCCTAGTATATAAAAGAGTGAAAACGTGCTTTTCTTTTTGTGGAATAAAAAACCTTCGTACCTTAATGCACCGATTTAATCTATTCGGAGATATTAGACTGGGGTCCACTTTTTGGGGAATATGAGTCGATGCAATAACAAGAATATCTCTAGTGGAACATCTTTCAGAGTACTTGTTCACGAATAGACCGGCGGCTAAGGAAGTCGACTCCGTCAAATTCAGATCATGAATGTTTGGAATCCATATTATGCAAGGAGAGATTATTTTTGCCAATTCGAGGTCCTCTTCGAATTGCTCGGATCGGTATTTTTCTTCGACCTTAATAGGATTTTTTCTTTCTTCATCTGATTCCCTAATTAGCAGTTCCTCCTCCTTATCAAAATCGATATCGGCCCTATCATCAATATCAATATCAATATCAATATCGTCACTAGCATCAATAGTATCAATAATATAGTCCCTACCATCACCTACTAGATTCTCATAGTACGTACCATGCTCCCAGAAATCGTCAAAAAGAGCCCAAGAGTCCTCCGGCTCAATCCAACGAAATTTAGGATTGTTATTCAGGAGCTCGCTCACAGCTAACCTAATGAAAGGAAGATGGGAGTTTGTCGCTAGGTGTTTGACCAAATAGGATCGTCCAGTTCCTCTAGAACCTATCACTAAAACCCCCCTAGAGGGGGATAATAAGCGGAGCGAAAAGTGTTTTCCATGAGATGGGAAATGAAAAGTATTAGTCCCACACGAAGTTTGGGAATAAGTGATTGTCTGATAATGAGCAAGGAAGACCCGTTTTTCTGCTAAACAGGATGTATTGAACTCATAATTCCATAGAGACTTTTTATGAATGTCAACTAAGTATCGTAAGTAAATTGCTCCCGGTTGTTCAATCATTTGATAACCAGAGTCATTCTTTGATAAATGAGTTGATAAATGATCACTATGAGTCAAACTCCATAGAATTGGATCAATGCTTTTTTTTGTCGTTAACATGAACATTCTGTCGTAGAGAATATGAAAGAATTCTTCCTCAACAAACAAATCACTGTTCACGAGCCAGGAATCGATTTCCCTATCCTCGTTCACGTTTTTTATCTTCACGTTTTCTCTTTTTCTTATCAATGAATAGAGCTCTTTACTTGTATGACTTAGATGTCTCATTTTTCTCGAAAGAGTGATTCGATGGGGTATGAAATCGATGAGATTTATATTCCAATATTTCTTCTTAGAACGTATTGATTTGACCGATTCAAATTCAAAAGGATTCGGTTCAGATGTAGGAGGATACGCATCCAGAAGTTCTTGCAACTCCATCCTAGATGATGGAATCAGAAAAGGTTTGAGCTTTTTGAACTCTGTCTGTAACTCACTAAAGGCCCGGGAAACAGAGTCAAGATGTGTACAAACGAGATATCCAGCAAGAAGAAGAAGGAAAAAGATTGAATCGAGGAACTCCCGAACATTTGCCGATCTCAGATGTGTCGATATCAATGGTGACTCATTATTTCTATTAATTCTATGAATTTTTTCTTCGGCTTTAAACCGAAGACGATTATAGTACTTCCTCGAAATCTCACTTATCCAATTCGAAATCTTACTTAGCCGACCCCAATCCCGTTGTAAAAGACGTAAAAGACGCGATTGCAATTCTATCTGAAGAATTTGCAATTCTATCTGAAGAATTTGCCATGATATACCTACTTCATGCATAATATCATGAAAAGTGGATACAAATTTTAGACTGCTACTTAGACTGCTATTTAGTATCGGCAATAGGTCTGAAAAAAATAGGTCTGAAAAAGTCTCTAAAAATATCCAATTTAGATAATTTAGATGTTTGTACCCTGTCGAAGTAAGGAACCATGGCATATATGTTTGGAATAGATCCTTCCAATTTGAGAGAATTGAAAAAACACTATCTCTTCTATCCATCTCCCCTTTCTCAACGCCTTTCTTTAGACATAGACAAAGAAGACAAGGACTCTGTTTTTTCCTCTTTTGACTCCTCTTTTCGGATGGGAAATCTTTCTCAGTGGGAATCAAACGCATGCTTGAATTGAAATTGAGATACTGATTCAAGTTCTTCCCTTCTGAATCAGATAGATTCATATCTGAAAGAGGTTGACAATAAGTTCTTTCCAAATTGACTATTTCTCCCTCTGTTAGAGGTGTTCCAGAAATGTCTGCGATCGAGTAAATAGTTCTACTTTGTGGAAAATAGTTAGGTATGAATATGTTAGATACCTGTGACTCGATTGGTGAAATAGTATCTCTCCCCCCAAAAGCATGTTTTTTTTTACCGACGCACAAAGAAAATATTTTGTTGCGAATGAACAAGATATTGAGGAATTGTCCATACGTAA